CTACCGCGAAGGCTATGAACTTAGAAATGGAGAGCAAATCGAATAAATGACCTTAAATCTTTGTGTACTGACCCCTAATCGAATTGTTTGGGATTCCGAAGTGAAAGAAATCATTTTATCTACCAATAGTGGACAAATTGGGGTATTACCAAACCACGCTCCTATTGCTACAGCTGTAGATATAGGTATTTTAAGAATACGCCTTAACAACCAATGGTTAACGATGGCTCTGATGGGCGGTTTTGCTAGAATAGGTAATAATGAGATCACTATTTTAGTAAATGATGCAGAGAAGGGTAGTGATATTGATCCCCAAGAAGCTCAACAAACTCTTGAAAAAGCGGAAACGAATTTGAAGAAAGCGGAAGGTAAGAGACAAACAATTGAGGCAAATCTATCTCTCAGACGAGCTAGGACACGAGTAGAGGCTATCAATACAACTTCATAACTCGTTTGTGTACCCGACTAAGCTCTCTTTTGCTTCTAAGTTCTGTTGAACTATCGATTGAATACAATCAAATAGAATCAAAATTCTGATGCAAATGTCAATTCATTTAATATTTAATAGATGAATATAAAAAACTTATTAGATACCGTTGAATCTGCTATCTAATAAGTTCTACCTACTATTGGATTTGAACCAATGACTCCTGCCGTATGAAAGCAATACTCTAACCACTGAGTTAAGTAGGTCATTTATCATGACAAAAAGAAACAAACGGGCCCCATCCCGCTGATAGATTATAAATGGAATATTATTTATAAGCAATATAAATCAAAAAGCTCAAAGAGCTATGATGTTGGATCGTAGAAGATTCCTCTTGACAATAAATTATCTAGATAATAAAATATGGATTACAAGCATAAGGGCTATAGCTCAGTTGGTAGAGCAACTCGTTTACACGTGCGCCAATGTTTTTCAGAGAAGTCCATCATGTAATCAAAAGATTTAATCTTCTTGATAAAATAAATCAATGTCTTACTCCATGACTTTGAGGGAACAATAGCTTGACAAAAGGTTCGGTGCCTATTTAGTTATGCGCAAAATTAAAGCCGTTCTTTGATTTGAGATATTGATAGGGTGAATATTAAGTTTATTCAATGCTAGGCAGAATGAGCACAAGGACTTCAAAAAAATCTCTTTTCATCCTATGAGCTTTAAGGTGTATAAAGTTGCATATGTTACGCTTTAAGCAGAGCCGATAGAGACTCTATTTAACTTAGGTTGATCAAAGCCATAGCAGACCTACGTCAAGATAACCCTTCTTTGAAACACTTTGGCAGTGCTCCTAGATCAGTAATGAATCAAAGGGCATGGAGCCATCTCCTTAATCTTTCTTTCAAAAACAAATATGGCAGACTAGCTGATATTTCTATTAGTTAATGAAAGAGCCCAATGCAAAAAACTGCATGTTGGGTTTTTGAAACAGTTCGACTCATTTTGATAATAACAAGTTTGATCTGTTTTACCGAGAAGGTCTACGGTTCGAGTCCGTATAGCCCTAAATGAAATAAAATGCTACAAAAATTTTATAGTTGTAATTCTAATTTATGTATTCTTTTATTGTTTGGAACTGTGGATTGACTTGGTTTAGCGAAAAATAGCTATTTCCATCAGTTCGCTTACGGGGATTATTTACAGCAGAGCATAAGACTGAAAACAAAAATGCATGTCAATCGATCCAATCAGTAGCCTTTCTAATTTCGGATAAACAAACCCATTTTTCTTCATTAATCTTTGTATTTGTAGATTAATTTCCGATGCATTTTCCTGTGCAAAATCGCGCAATTGGCGATACTTTTTTGTTTCTCTACCCAATTCTTCTGAATTTTGGGAGTCACAATCCTAATATGAGCCCGCTAAAAATTTTAAAATAAAAAACCTAACCCAACTCCAATCGAATCTAATAGAAGGCAAATAGATTTAGGATGGACCGATTGTATTTGTGGACAAGCTTTATTTAGTTTGAAAAAAAAAAAGATATTTTATAAGTTTTCGTCTAAAGATTGTCAACTAGGCTTTCTGATTGGTATACCGTACCTAGTAAAAAAAAAACAAGTAGGTTTCTCTTTTTGTATCTAATCAAAAAAGTGTATTAGTCTATTTATTTCTATATGGAATAAATATACCAACACCAATACAGTCAAAACACTTAGATAGAAAATCCTAGGAGTTTTACTACACATGATTCATTACTTCTCTGTTTTTAGAGTAAGTATAGCGGAAAGAAGATTCGAAGCAAGCAATCTTGAAATGAGATATGGACGATCGCAATCAAAGAAAACTAGATGGTTCAATTAAAATTAAAACGAATTGTTGTTTTGACTAAACAGTGAGGGATAACTTAAAAATTATAATTTCAATCAACTAATCCGATATATTTTCCACATTCATAGGAGTACATCTATGTTTCTGCTTTATGAATATGATATTTTCTGGGCATTTTTAATAATCTCAAGCGTTATTCCGATCGTGGCATTTCTTATTTCCGGAGTTTTA